GCTATCGTAGCTTAATTAAAGCGTAACGCTGAAAATGTTAAGATGGGCCCTAGAAAGCTCCGAAAGCACAAAGGCTTGGTCCTGACTTTTCTGTCAACTCTAATCTAACTTACACATGCAAGTCTCCGCACCCCTGTGAGAATGCCCTACAGTTCCCTGCTTCGGGAACAAGGAGCTGGTATCAGGCACAATTCAAAATTAGCCCAAGACACCTTGCTTAGCCACACCCTCAAGGGAAATCAGCAGTGACAAACATTTAGCCATAAGTGAAAACTTGACTTAGTTAAGGTTAAGAGGGCCGGTAAAACTCGTGCCAGCCACCGCGGTTATACGAGAGGCCCAAGCTGACAGACATCGGCGTAAAGAGTGGTTAGGAAAATACAACAAATTAGAGCCGAACGCCCTCAAGGCTGTTATACGCTCCCGAGAGTAAGAAGTACAACAACGAAAGTAGCCCTATAATTTCTGAACCCACGAAAGCTAAGGCACAAACTGGGATTAGATACCCCACTATGCCTAGCCCTAAACATTGATGGCCTAATACCTAAGCCATCCGCCAGGGAACTACGAGCATTAGCTTAAAACCCAAAGGACTTGGCGGTGCTTTAGATCCACCTAGAGGAGCCTGTTCTAGAACCGATAACCCCCGTTCAACCTCACCTTTCCTTGTTCAACCCGCCTATATACCACCGTCGTCAGCTCATCCTGTGAAGGCCCCTTAATAAGCAAAATTGGCAAAGCCCAAAACGTCAGGTCGAGGTGTAGCGTACGGAAAGGGAAGAAATGGGCTACATTCCCTGCCTTAGGGAATTACGAATGATATACTGAAAGACATATCTGAAGGAGGATTTAGTAGTAAGAGAAGAACAGAGAGCTTCTCTGAAACCGGCCCTGAAGCGCGCACACACCGCCCGTCACTCTCCCCAAGCTACCGCACCTAAATAAATAATACATTAAATCCCGCTAAGGGGAGGCAAGTCGTAACATGGTAAGTGTACTGGAAAGTGCACTTGGATAAATCAGAGTATAGCTAAGACAGAAAAGCATCTCCCTTACACCGAGAAGTCATCCGTGCAAATCGGATTACCCTGAAGCCCAACAGCTAGCCTACCATTTAAATCCAACAATCAAACATAAATAACCCCACACGCACTACACAAACCAAAACAAACCATTTTTCCACTCTAGTATAGGAGATAGAAAAAGATCACAGAGCAATAGAAAAAGTACCGCAAGGGAAAGCTGAAAGAGAAATGAAAAAACCCAGTTAAGCTAAGAAAAGCAGAGATCACCCCTCGTACCTTTTGCATCATGATTTAGCTAGTACCCCCAAGCAAAGAGAACTTTAGTTTGAAGCCCCGAAACTAAGTGAGCTACTCCAGGACAGCCTATTAAAAGGGCACACCCATCTCTGTGGCAAAAGAGTGGGAAGATCCTCGAGTAGAGGCGACAAACCTACCGAACTTAGTTATAGCTGGTTGCCTGAGAAATGGATAGAAGTTCAGCCCCCTAGTCTCTTTTCTCAAACTCGTACTAACCCCACCAGACCTAAAGAAAGCTAGAGGAGTTAGTTACAGGGGGTACAGCCCCTGTAACACAAGACACAACTTTAACAGGAGGATTAAGATCAAATTTAACAAAGGTGCTATGTTTAGGTGGGCCTAAAAGCAGCCATCCTAACCGAAAGCGTTAAAGCTCAGACATTTAACCCCCTAAAATCCCGATAACAAAATCTGAATCCCCTAAAAATATCAGGCCATTCCATATCAAACATGGAATTGATTATGCTAATATGAGTAATAAGAAAGCAAGCCTTTCTCCAAGCACAAGTGTTCATCGGAACGAACCCACACCGAACATTAACGGCCCCACCAAAAGAGGGAAATGACAACTACATAAAGTACAAGAAAAATGCTCAAACAATTACCGTTGACCCCACACTGGAGTGCTATTAAGGAAAAACTAAAAGGAAAAGAAGGAACTCGGCAAACATAAGCCTCGCCTGTTTACCAAAAACATCGCCTCTTGCAAACAATGAATAAGAGGTCCTGCCTGCCCTGTGACTATACGTTTAACGGCCGCGGTATTTTGACCGTGCGAAGGTAGCGCAATCACTTGTCTCTTAAATGGGGACCTGTATGAATGGCATAACGAGGGTTTAACTGTCTCCTTTCCCAAGTTAATGAAATTGATCCCCCCGTGCAGAAGCGGGGATAAGTACATAAGACGAGAAGACCCTATGGAGCTTTAGGCAACAAACAGACCGTAACAAACACCCCTTATAAAGGAACAATACATACGAAACCTGATCCAATGCCTTTGGTTGGGGCGACCGCGGGGAAACAAAAAACCCCCATGTGGAACGGGACTACCAATCCTCCAAAAAAGAGCCTCTGCTCTAAAAAACAGAACATCTGACCTTCAAGATCCGGCAAAGCCGATCAACGAACCAAGTTACCCTAGGGATAACAGCGCAATCCCCTTATAGAGTCCATATCGACAAGGGGGTTTACGACCTCGATGTTGGATCAGGATGTCCTAATGGTGCAGCCGCTATTAAGGGTTCGTTTGTTCAACGATTAAAATCCTACGTGATCTGAGTTCAGACCGGAGTAATCCAGGTCGGTTTCTATCTATGATGCAATCCTTTTTCAGTACGAAAGGACCAAAAAGAAGAGGCCCCTGTTAAAAACACGCCTCACCCTAACTCGCTGCATCCAACTTAAGCGAACAACGGGGAGCCCAAACCTGTTAAAGAACATTACATATTAAGGTGGCAGAGCCCGGATATTGCAAAAGACCTAAGCCCTTTCCACAGAGGTTCAAGTCCTCTCCTTAATTATGATCTCAACCCTAATCACCCATGTGATCTCCCCACTAGCATTTATTGTCCCTATTCTCCTGGCAGTAGCTTTCCTTACCCTCGTTGAACGCAAAGTACTAGGCTACATACAATTACGCAAAGGCCCTAACGTAGTAGGCCCATATGGACTACTACAACCCATTGCAGATGGAGTAAAACTCTTTATCAAAGAGCCCGTACGCCCATCCACATCCTCCCCACTCCTATTCCTACTGACCCCTATACTTGCCCTAACACTAGCCATAACTCTTTGAGCCCCAATACCTATGCCCTACCCTGTAGTGGACCTAAACCTAGGAATTCTATTTATCCTTGCCCTGTCAAGCTTAGCAGTATACTCCATCCTCGGCTCAGGATGAGCCTCCAATTCAAAATACGCCCTAATCGGAGCCCTACGAGCAGTAGCACAAACCATCTCCTATGAAGTAAGCCTTGGCCTTATTCTTCTATGCATAATTATCTTTACCGGAGGCTTCACTCTACAAACATTCAGCACCGCCCAAGAAAGCATTTGACTTATCTTCCCCGCCTGACCTATGGCCGCCATATGATTTATTTCAACACTAGCAGAAACCAATCGGGCTCCATTTGACCTTACCGAAGGTGAATCCGAACTAGTCTCAGGCTTCAATGTTGAATATGCCGGAGGACCTTTCGCCCTATTTTTCCTAGCAGAATACGCCAACATCATTTTAATAAATACACTGTCCGCTATCTTATTCCTAGGAGCCTCACACATCCCCTCAATACCAGAAATCACCTCCGCAAACCTAATAATAAAAGCTGCCCTACTCTCAGTCACTTTCCTATGAGTCCGGGCCTCCTACCCACGCTTCCGCTACGACCAACTCATACATCTAATCTGAAAAAACTTCCTGCCCCTAACACTCGCCCTAATTGTATGACATCTAGCCCTACCCGTGGCACTTGCAGGACTCCCCCCACAATTATAAACAAAAGGAGTTGTGCCTGAAGCTAAGGGCCACTTTGATAGAGTGAAACACGGGGGTTAAAATCCCCCCAACTCCTTAGAAAGAAGGGATTTGAACCCTACCCGGAGAGATCAAAACTCTCAGTGCTTCCACTACACCACTTCCTAGTAAAGTCAGCTAAATAAGCTTTTGGGCCCATACCCCAAACATGTTGGTTAAAGTCCTTCCCTTACTAATGAGCCCATATGTACTATCCATCCTATTATTTAGTCTAGGCCTAGGAACCACCATCACTTTTGTAAGTTCCCACTGACTCCTCGCTTGAATAGGCCTAGAAATCAATACACTAGCCATCATCCCTCTTATAGCTCACCAGCATCACCCCCGAGCAACTGAAGCCACCACAAAATATTTTTTGGCCCAAGCAACAGCTGCTGCAACCCTAATATTCGCCAGCACAACAAATGCATGACTAACCGGCCAATGAGATATTCAACAAATATCTCACCCACTCCCAATCACAATAATTACAATTGCCCTCGCCCTAAAACTTGGCTTAGCCCCCCTACACTCATGACTCCCAGAAGTACTACAAGGCCTAAACTTAACCACAGGACTAGTCCTGTCAACATGACAAAAACTCGCTCCCTTTGCCCTGCTACTACAAATACAGCCCATAAACTCAAACCTGCTGTTATTCCTCGGACTCGCATCCACAGTAGTTGGAGGCTGAGGGGGACTAAACCAAACACAACTACGAAAAATCCTAGCCTACTCATCAATCGCCCACCTAGGCTGAATACTACTAGTAATTCAATTTTCCCCCTCCCTTACACTCACAACCTTAGTCATTTACCTAATGATAACTACCGCAACATTCCTAATCTTTAAACTAAACGCCTCCACTAACATTAATACCCTCGCCCTTTCCTGAGCTAAAACCCCCATAATAACCTCCCTTACACCTCTAATTCTTCTATCACTAGGAGGGCTTCCCCCTCTAACAGGCTTCATACCAAAATGACTTATCCTCCAAGAACTAACAAAACAAGACCTCGCCCTCCCAGCCACACTAGCTGCCCTAACTGCACTACTAAGCCTATACTTCTACCTACGAATCACCTACGCCGCTACCCTTACAATTTCCCCCAACACCCCCACCGGCATTACTCCCTGACGACTTCCATCCACACAATCAACACTCCTATTAACTACAACTTCAATAGCTTCAATCTGCCTCCTCCCCCTTACACCTGCCCTAACAGCATTTTTGACCACCTAAGAGACTTAGGATAACAGACTAGACCAAGGGCCTTCAAAGCCCTCAGTGAGAGTGAAAATCTCTCAGCCTCTGTAAGACTTGCAGGACATTAACCCACATCTTCTGTATGCAAAACAGACACTTTAATTAAGCTAAAGCCTTTCTAGACAGGCAGGCCTTGATCCTACAAACTCTTAGTTAACAGCTAAGCGCTCAAACCAGCGAGCATCCATCTAGCTTTCCCCCGCCTAGCTAAAACAAAATAGGCGGGGGAAAGCCCCGGCAGACGTCAATCTGCTACTTCAGATTTGCAATCTGAAATGTAAGAACACCTCAGGGCTGGTAAGAAGAGGATTTAAACCTCTGTACATGGGGCTACAATCCACCGCTTAACTCTCAGCCATCCTACCCGTGGCAATTACGCGTTGATTCTTCTCAACTAATCACAAAGACATCGGCACCCTATACTTAGTTTTTGGTGCTTGAGCTGGAATAGTAGGTACAGCCTTAAGCTTGCTAATCCGAGCAGAACTAAGCCAACCCGGCGCTCTCTTAGGTGACGATCAAATTTATAATGTAATCGTTACAGCACATGCCTTCGTAATAATCTTCTTTATAGTAATGCCAATTATGATTGGAGGGTTTGGAAACTGACTTATCCCTTTAATAATTGGAGCCCCCGACATAGCATTTCCTCGAATAAATAACATGAGCTTCTGACTTCTACCCCCTTCTCTCCTTCTACTCCTTGCCTCCTCAAGCGTAGAAGCAGGGGCTGGAACCGGATGAACTGTGTATCCTCCTCTCGCAGGAAACCTGGCCCATGCCGGAGCCTCTGTAGACCTTACTATCTTCTCATTACATTTAGCGGGTATTTCCTCAATTCTGGGAGCAATTAACTTTATTACTACAATTATTAATATGAAACCCCCTGCTATCTCCCAATATCAGACACCTCTATTTGTTTGAGCCGTCCTAATCACAGCAGTACTCCTACTCCTATCCCTTCCCGTACTAGCTGCCGGAATCACAATACTACTTACTGACCGAAACTTAAACACCACATTTTTTGACCCTGCTGGAGGGGGAGACCCAATTCTTTACCAACATTTATTTTGATTCTTCGGCCACCCTGAAGTATATATTCTTATTCTCCCTGGATTTGGGATAATCTCCCACATTGTTGCTTATTACTCCGGTAAAAAAGAACCTTTTGGCTATATGGGTATGGTCTGAGCTATAATGGCCATCGGACTTCTAGGCTTCATCGTTTGAGCCCACCACATGTTCACGGTCGGAATAGACGTAGACACCCGAGCCTATTTCACCTCAGCTACAATAATTATCGCAATTCCAACCGGTGTAAAAGTATTTAGCTGATTAGCCACACTGCACGGAGGCTCAATCAAGTGAGAAACCCCTCTCCTATGAGCCCTAGGCTTTATTTTCTTATTCACAGTGGGGGGCCTAACAGGCATTGTCTTAGCAAACTCATCACTCGATATTGTACTACATGATACATATTATGTAGTAGCCCACTTCCACTATGTTCTCTCAATAGGAGCTGTGTTTGCCATCGTCGCCGCCTTCGTCCATTGATTCCCGCTATTTTCTGGTTATACCCTACACGACACATGGACAAAAATCCATTTTGGAGTAATGTTTGCAGGAGTTAATCTCACATTCTTCCCACAACACTTCCTAGGCCTAGCCGGAATGCCTCGACGCTACTCAGACTACCCCGATGCCTATACCCTTTGAAATACAGTTTCCTCAATCGGGTCTCTTGTATCCCTAGTAGCAGTCATCCTTTTCTTATTTATTATCTGAGAAGCATTTGCAGCTAAACGAGAAGTCCTATCCGTGGAACTCACCTCAACTAACGTTGAGTGACTTCACGGCTGCCCTCCCCCATACCACACATTTGAAGAACCCGCCTTTGTTCAAGTACGGGTAAATTAAATCGAGAAAGGAGGGAATTGAACCCCCGTAAATTGGTTTCAAGCCAAACACATAACCACTCTGCCACTTTCTTAATAAGATACTAGTAAAACAGAAATTACATTGCCTTGTCAAGGCAAAATTGTGGGTTAAACCCCCACGTACCTTAAAAAATAATGGCCCATCCCTCACAACTAGGATTTCAAGATGCAGCCTCGCCTGTTATAGAGGAACTTCTACACTTCCATGACCACGCTTTAATAATCGTATTTCTTATTAGCACCCTCGTTCTATATATTATTGTCGCTATAGTTTCAACTAAACTCACAAACAAATACATTCTAGACTCGCAAGAAATCGAAATTATTTGAACAATTCTCCCCGCAGTTATCCTCATCCTAATCGCCCTCCCCTCACTCCGGATCCTTTACCTAATGGACGAAATTAACGACCCTCACCTCACCATTAAAGCAATAGGACATCAATGATACTGAAGTTACGAGTACACAGATTATGAAGACCTTGGATTTGACTCATACATAGTCCCCACACAAGACCTGGCCCCAGGCCAATTCCGATTATTAGAAGCAGACCATCGAATGGTTGTCCCAATTGAGTCTCCAGTTCGAGTATTAGTCTCAGCCGAAGACGTCCTTCACTCATGAGCCGTCCCAGCTCTTGGCGTAAAAATAGACGCAGTACCAGGACGTCTAAACCAAACAGCCTTTATTACATCTCGCCCAGGAGTATTCTACGGCCAATGCTCAGAAATTTGTGGTGCAAACCACAGCTTCATACCAATCGTAGTTGAAGCCGTTCCGTTAGAACACTTCGAAAACTGATCCTCCATAATACTTGAAGACGCCTCGCTAAGAAGCTAAACCGGGACCTAGCGTTAGCCTTTTAAGCTAAAGATTGGTGGCCCCCAACCACCCTTAGCGACATGCCTCAGCTTAACCCCGCACCCTGATTTGCTATTCTAATCTTTTCCTGACTAGTATTTTTAACTGTTTTACCCCCTAAAGTAATAGCACATGTTTTTCCAAATGAAACTTCCCCCCAAAATACAGAAAAACCAAAAACAGAATCCTGAAACTGACCATGACATTAAGCTTCTTTGACCAGTTTATAAGCCCTTTCTTCCTAGGAATTCCTCTAATAGCCCTAGCCCTCCTCCTCCCATGAATTCTCTTCCCAACTCCCACCGCCCGATGACGAACTAACCGCCTCTTAACTCTTCAAAACTGATTCATCAACCGGTTTACTCAACAACTTCTTCTCCCAATAAGCTTGGGAGGACACAAATGAGCTCTTATACTCACATCCCTTATGTTATTCCTCATTACTCTTAATATGCTGGGCCTTCTCCCATATACCTTCACCCCCACAACCCAACTATCCCTCAACATAGGCCTTGCCGTACCACTCTGACTCGCCACCGTGATTATCGGAATGCGAAACCAACCAACCATTGCTCTTGGCCACTTACTGCCCGAAGGAACCCCAACCCCCTTAATTCCCGTATTAATTATTATCGAAACCATTAGCCTATTTATTCGTCCTTTTGCCCTCGGCGTACGACTTACCGCCAATCTTACAGCAGGCCACCTACTAATTCAATTAATCGCCACCGCAGCTTACGTCCTTTTACCCCTTATGCCGACAGTTGCAATCCTCACAGCCACTCTCCTATTCCTCCTGACACTACTAGAAGTTGCCGTCGCCATGATCCAAGCCTACGTATTCGTACTTCTCCTAAGCCTTTACCTACAAGAAAACGTTTAATGGCCCATCAAGCACACGCATACCATATGGTTGACCCAAGCCCATGACCTTTAACAGGCGCCGCTGCCGCTTTGTTAATAACATCTGGCCTAGCAATTTGATTCCACTACAACTCAACAACCCTAATAACACTCGGCACAGTCCTCCTACTATTAACTATATACCAATGATGACGAGACATTGTCCGAGAAGGTACATTCCAAGGGCATCACACCCCTCCCGTCCAAAAAGGCTTACGATACGGAATAATTCTTTTCATTACATCCGAAGTATTCTTTTTCCTCGGCTTCTTCTGAGCCTTCTATCACTCAAGCCTCGCCCCCACTCCAGAATTAGGAGGCTGCTGACCTCCCACCGGAATTACACCTCTTGACCCCTTCGAGGTCCCCTTGCTTAACACTGCAGTCCTGCTAGCCTCCGGTGTTACCGTAACATGAGCACACCACAGTATTATAGAAGGAGAACGCAAACAAGCCATCCAATCACTACTTCTTACTATCCTCCTCGGATTTTATTTCACATTCCTTCAAGCAATAGAATATTACGAAGCCCCCTTCACCATCGCAGATGGTGTCTACGGATCAACCTTTTTCGTTGCAACGGGATTTCACGGACTCCATGTAATTATTGGATCTACATTCCTGGCCGTCTGCCTGCTCCGTCAAATCAAATTCCACTTTACATCAGAACACCACTTCGGATTTGAAGCCGCTGCATGATACTGACATTTCGTAGACGTAGTCTGATTATTCCTATACATCTCCATTTACTGATGAGGCTCATAATCTTTCTAGTATTAATTCCAGTATGCGTGACTTCCAATCACTCGGTCTTGGTTCAAACCCAAGGAAAGATAATGAATTTAGTCACAACAATTATTCTACTAACCATCTTACTCTCCTCAATTCTGGCCCTCGTCTCATTCTGACTACCCCAGATAACCCCCGACCATGAAAAGCTTTCCCCCTACGAATGCGGATTTGACCCCTTAGGCTCAGCCCGTCTCCCTTTCTCTATACGATTTTTTCTAGTCGCTATTCTTTTTCTACTTTTTGACCTAGAAATTGCCCTCCTATTGCCTCTCCCCTGAGGAAATCAATTAGACTCCCCCACAATTACTTTCCTGTGAGCCTCTGCCATCCTCTTCTTACTTACACTAGGCCTCATCTACGAATGACTCCAAGGAGGACTTGAATGAGCAGAGTAGGCGATTAGTTTAAGAAAAACACTTGATTTCGGCTCAAAAGCTTATGGTTAGAATCCATAATCACCTTATGACCCCTGTTCACTTCTCCTTCTCCTCAGCCTTCATTCTCGGATTAGCAGGCCTGACATTTCACCGAACCCACCTACTATCCGCTCTACTCTGCCTCGAAGGAATAATGTTATCCTTATTCATTGCCCTATCCCTATGAACCATACAATTTGGCTCCACAAGCTTCTCTGCTCTCCCCGTTTTTCTCCTGGCATTTTCAGCTTGCGAAGCAAGCGCAGGTCTCGCCCTACTAGTAGCCACTGCTCGAACACACGGCACAGACCGATTACAAGCCCTTAACCTACTACAATGCTAAAAATCCTGATCCCAACCCTCCTACTTGTTCCCACAGCATGACTGGTGCCCCATAAATGATTGTGACCCTCCAGCCTCTTCCACAGCCTATTAATCGCCACAGTTAGCCTAACCTGATTAAAAACCGCATCCGAAACCGGATGAACCTCCCTCAATCTGTACCTTGCCACAGATGGCCTATCAACCCCCCTGTTAGTACTAACCTGCTGACTCCTCCCTCTGATAATCCTTGCTAGCCAAAACCACCTAATCCCAGAACCACAAAGCCGGCAACGAATATATATTTCTTTACTTACATCTCTCCAATTCTTCCTCATCCTAGCCTTCGGAGCTACCGAGATCCTAATGTTCTACATTATATTTGAAGCAACCCTTATCCCCACCCTTATCTTAATTACCCGGTGAGGAAATCAAACAGAACGCCTTAATGCAGGCACTTATTTTCTGTTTTATACACTAGCAGGCTCTCTACCACTACTAGTTGCCCTCCTACTTTTACAAAACACTACCGGAACCCTATCTCTTCTAACCCTTCAACATATAACCTCTGCCTACCCCGACACCTGAGCTAACAAATTTTGATGGACAGGGTGCATGCTTGCCTTCTTGGTCAAAATACCCCTATACGGAGTCCATCTCTGGCTCCCAAAAGCCCACGTAGAAGCCCCTGTCGCAGGATCAATAATTCTAGCTGCCGTACTACTAAAATTAGGAGGCTACGGAATAATACGAATATTAACCATTCTCGACCCTCTAACCAAAGAACTAAGCTACCCTTTCATCATTCTAGCCCTATGAGGCGTAATTATAACAGGATCAATCTGCTTACGCCAAACAGATCTTAAATCACTAATTGCCTACTCCTCCGTTAGTCACATGGGCCTAGTTGTAGGCGGAATCCTCATTCAAACACCATGAGGATTTACAGGAGCCCTAATTCTAATAATTGCCCACGGCCTCACCTCCTCCGCACTATTCTGCTTAGCCAACACAAACTACGAACGCACACACAGCCGAACCCTTCTATTAGCCCGAGGTCTTCAAATAGCCCTCCCTCTAATAGCAATATGATGATTCCTTGCAAGCCTAGCTAATCTTGCCCTCCCTCCCCTCCCCAACCTAATAGGTGAATTAATAATTATTACCTCCCTATTTAACTGATCATGATGAACTCTCGCCCTCACAGGAGCCGGGACCCTTATTACAGCAGGCTACTCCCTCTACATGTTCTTAATAACCCAACGAGGACAATTGCCCACACATGTCCTCACCATTGAGCCAACCCACTCTCGCGAACATCTCCTCATCGCCCTCCACCTCATCCCCCTCCTTCTGCTTATCTTAAAACCAGAACTGGTATGAGGATGAACCGCCTGTAGATATAGTTTAACAAAAACATTAGATTGTGATTCTAAAAACAGGGGTTAAAACCCTCTTATCCACCGAGAGATGCTTGCAGCAACAAAGACTGCTAATCTTTGCCCCCTTGGTTGGACTCCGAGGCTCACTCGAAAAACACAGCTCCTAAAGGATAACAGCTCATCCGTTGGTCTTAGGAACCAAAAACTCTTGGTGCAAATCCAAGTAGCAGCTATGCACCCCTCCGCGCTAATAATAACATCAAGCCTTATTATCATTTTTATTCTCCTCCTATACCCTTTAATAACTACCATAACACCCAGCCCCCAACCATCAAATTGATCCTTAACCAAAGTTAAAACCGCTGTAAAACTAGCATTCTTTGTTAGTCTCCTCCCTCTATCCCTCTTCCTCAACGAAGGTGCAGAAGTGGTCACAACCACATGAAGCTGAATAAACACACTTACATACGACATCAACATCAGCTTTTACTTCGACCACTACTCAATCATCTTCACCCCCGTAGCCCTCTACGTAACCTGGTCCATCCTCGAATTTGCATCCTGATACATACATTCCGACCCCAACATTAATCGATTCTTCAAATACCTCCTAATTTTCCTAATTGCTATAATTATTCTAGTTACCGCAAACAACATATTCCAATTATTTATCGGCTGAGAAGGTGTAGGAATTATATCATTCCTATTAATTGGCTGATGATACTCCCGTGCAGACGCAAATACCGCCGCCCTACAAGCAGTCCTTTACAATCGTGTAGGAGATATCGGCCTAATCTTCTCGATAGCCTGAATAGCAACAAACCTTAACTCATGAGAAATCCAACAAATCTTCTCAAACGCCAACTCAATAAATCTAACCTACCCCCTCCTAGGCTTAATCTTAGCAGCCACAGGAAAATCAGCACAATTTGGACTCCATCCATGACTGCCCTCCGCCATGGAGGGCCCCACGCCGGTATCCGCCCTCCTTCACTCTAGCACTATAGTCGTCGCAGGCATTTTTCTCCTAATCCGCTTAAGCCCTCTAATGGGAAATAACCAAACAGCCCTTACAACCTGTCTATGCTTAGGAGCACTAACAACCCTCTTTACCGCAACCTGCGCCCTCACCCAGAATGACATCAAAAAAATCGTGGCCTTTTCCACATCAAGTCAACTAGGCCTAATAATAGTTACCATTGGACTCAACCAACCCCAACTTGCTTTTCTACATATCTGCACCCATGCCTTCTTCAAAGCAATATTATTCTTATGCTCCGGCTCAATCATCCACAGCCTCAATGACGAACAAGACATCCGAAAAATAGGAGGAATGCAACACCTTACCCCCTTCACCTCCTCCTGCCTCACACTAGGAAGCCTAGCCTTAACCGGCACCCCGTTCCTAGCAGGGTTTTTCTCCAAAGACGCAATCCTTGAAGCACTTAATACCTCCTACCTAAACGCCTGAGCCCTCACTTTAACCCTCCTCGCCACCTCCTTCACTGCTATCTATAGCATACGGGTAATTTTCTTCGTGTCCATAGGACATCCCCGATTCAACTCCCTATCTCCTATTAACGAAAATAACCCAGCCGTTATTAACCCTATTAAACGACTAGCCTGAGGAAGTATTATTGCAGGGCTACTAATCACCTCAAACATCCTCCCCCTAAAAACCCAAGTAATAACAATACCCCCTCTCCTTAAAATAGCAGCCCTGACAGTAACCATCCTTGGCCTACTTTTAGCCCTAGAACTGGCATCCCTCACAAGCAAACAATTTAAACCTCACCCAATACTAACCACTCACCACTTCTCAAACACTCTAGGGTACTTTCCCTCAATCATCCACCGAATAACCCCCAAATTAAATCTCTCACTAGGTCAAACCCTCGCAAGCCAAACAATCGATCAAACCTGACTGGAAAAAATTGCCCCAAAAGCTTTAGTCTCAATCAACATGCCCTTAGTAACAACAACAAGCAACACCCAACGAGGAATAATCAAAACCTATCTAACCCTTTTCCTATTTACCCTAACCACAGCAGTAATAATTCTGCTAGTCTAAACAGACCGAAGCACTCCGCGACTAAAGCCACGAGTCAATTCCAGCACAATAAACAAAGTCAATACAAGCACCCAAGCACTAATAGCCAACAGCCCTCCCCCCGAAGAATACATCAACGCAACACCACTCACATCCCCTCGAACAGTTAATAATTCCCCTAACTCATCCACAGACAGTCAAGAAAACTCATATCATCCTCCTCAAAACATCCAAGAAGCTGCAATAACCATTGCCCCATAAACTACTATTAACTCAACAACCGGGCCGCTCCCCAAACCCTCCGGATAAGGTTCTGCCGCCAAAGCAGCAGAATAAGCAAACACAACCAACATTCCCCCCAAATAAATTAAAAACAACACCAAAGATAAAAAAGACCCCCCATGGCCCACAATTACCCCACACCCAACCCCTGCAACAATTACAAGCCCTAAAGCCGCAAAATAAGGAGATGGGTTAGAAGCCACCGCCAACAACCCCAACACCAAACCAAGCAAGAACAAAGACATGATATAGGTCATAATTTCTGCCAGGACTTTAACCAGGACTAATGACTTGAAAAACCACCGTTGTTATTCAACTACAGAAACACCTAATGGCCAGCCTTCGTAAAACCCATCCCCTCTTAAAAATTGCTAACGATGCAGTAGTAGACTTACCAACCCCTTCCAACATCTCAGCCTGATGAAACTTTGGATCCCTACTAGGACTCTGTCTAATTATCCAAATCCTCACAGGACTCTTCCTAGCCATACACTATACCTCTGATATCGCCACAGCATTCTCATCCGTCGCACACATCTGCCGAGACGTAAACTACGGATGACTAATTCGAAGTCTCCATGCCAACGGCGCATCATTCTTTTTCATTTGCATCTACCTCCACATCGGCCGTGGACTATACTACGGATCATACCTAAATAAAGAAACCTGAAATATTGGAGTAGTTCTTCTACTCCTAGTGATGATAACAGCCTTCGTAGGATACGTCCTGCCTTGAGGACAAATGTCATTCTGAGGAGCAACAGTAATTACCAACCTTTTATCTGCCGTCCCATACATTGGAAACAGCCTCGTACAATGAATCTGAGGAGGATTTTCAGTTGATAACGCCACCCTCACTCGCTTCTTTGCCTTCCACTTCTTATTCCCCTTTGTTATCGCAGCTGCCACCCTGATTCACCTCATCTTCCTACATGAAACAGGCTCAAATAATCCCCTAGGAATAAACTCAGACGTGGACAAAATTCCCTTCCACCCTTACTTCTCCTACAAAGATCTCTTAGGTTTCGTGATTGCCCTCCTAGCCCTGTCCTCATTAGCCTTGTTTTCACCCAACTTACTAGGAGACCCGGACAACTTTACACCCGCCAATCCACTAGTCACTCCCCCACACATTAAGCCTGAATGATATTTCCTATTTGCCTACGCTATTCTCCGCTCCATCCCAAACAAACTAGGAGGAGTTCTGGCCCTCCTAGGCTCCATCCTGGTATTGATAGTTGTTCCAATCCTACACACATCTAAACAACGAGGCCTAACCTTTCGTCCTTTAACCCAATTCCTCTTCTGAACTCTAATTGCAGACATCGCAATTCTAACCTGAATTGGAGGCATACCTGTTGAACACCCCTATATCATCATCGGCCAAGCCGCCTCCGTAATTTATTTTTCCCTATTTCTCCTCATCATACCATTAGTGAGCCTCCTAGAAAACAAATTCATAGGATGACTTTGCACTAGTAGCTCAGCCCAGAGCGCCGGTCTTGTAAACCGGAAGTCGGGGGTTAAAATCCCCCCTACTGCTCAAAGAAAAGGGATTTTAACCCTCACCGCTAACTCCCAAAGCTAGAATTCTAAATTAAACTATTCTTTGAAAGTACATGTATGTATTATCCCCATAATTGGAGTACATAATAATTGTTATGTATTAATCCACATGACTGTACCTAAAAACATGCATATCATTAGTACAATAAATTAGATTACGCCGCTAAAAGTTTAACCCTCAATAACAGTAAACGCTTTAATACTACTAATAATTTTGCTTGTCAAATTCTAAATTAGCTACATGTAGCCTAAACTATTTAAACGACATCAACTGGATTAGGACATATAAGTCAAATAAATATGCATTATATTACTAGTGAGAACCTAGCATAGATAAACAGGCACAGAGCATAAGGTTATTGATATAAGGGACAGTAATTGCTAAATTTCCATATAATTGAACTATTACTGGCATTTGGTTCCTACTTCAGGGACAGACTTGTCAATTTTCACCATATTCATTATCGACTCTTGCATAGATTAATGTTTTCAACCATGAATGGGACACTCCCCATGCCGAGCATTCTTTCAGTAGGGCAATTGGTTCTCTTTTTTGTCTTCCTTTCATTTTGCATTTCACAGTGAATTCGGAAATTTAAAGTAAGGGAGTACATAAGTTACTTACATACAATTCTAAAAAGAACATAGTCTATAAATTAAAGCAAGGGTGATGTTTTATGTAATAACCATTAATTCTTGAAAACATTAATTGGAATACCCAAATTAAAAGTATTAAGTACATAATAGAAAAGTCTAAACCTAACATAGCCCTATGTTTTACCGCCCCTTGAAGCTTCTTCGCGCGTAAAGCCCCCCTACCCCCCAACACTCCTAAGATCTTTAACAATCCTGCAAGCCCCCCGGAAACAGGAAAGACCTTAATAAATGTCTTTTATTCCCAAAAATCTTCATTTCAAAACTATTATAATAATACCAAT